AATAGTTGCATTGACTCTTATCTTCATTCTCAAATCTGTATTGAGAGTTCCATTTTAAGTGGTAGTCACAATTACAGTGACAGTTACATTTATAATTACATTTGTGGTGAAAGTGGAAATAGTAATGAAAAGGGGAGCTCCAATATAAGAACTGTCAGGAATACTATTGATTTCAATATAAGAGAAAATTCTACTAATTTCGATTTGACTCAAAAATATAGGCATTTGTGGGTTCAATGCGAAAATTGTTATGGATTAAATTATAAGAAATTTTTTAAGTCAAAAATGAATATTTGTGAACAATGTGGATATCATTTGAAAATGAGTAGTTCAGATCGAATCGAACTTTCGATTGATCCAGGTACTTGGGATCCTATGGATGAAGACATGGTTTCTCTGGATCCTATTGAATTTCATTCGGAAGAAGAGCCTTATAAAGATCGTATTGATTCTTATCAAAGAAACACAGGATTAACCGAAGCTGTTCAAACAGGCACAGGTCGACTAAACGGTATTCCCATAGCAATTGGAGTTATGGATTTTCAGTTTATGGGGGGTAGTATGGGATCCGTAGTAGGCGAGAAAATCACCCGTTTGATCGAGTATGCTACCAATAAATTTTTACCTCTTATTCTAGTGTGTGCTTCCGGAGGAGCACGTATGCAAGAAGGAAGTTTGAGCTTGATGCAAATGGCTAAAATATCTGCTGCTTTATATGATTATCAATCAAATAAAAAGTTATTCTATGTATCTATCCTTACATCTCCTACTACTGGTGGGGTGACGGCTAGTTTTGGGATGTTGGGGGATATCATTATTGCCGAACCTAATGCCTACATTGCATTCGCTGGTAAAAGAGTAATTGAACAAACATTGAATAAGACAGTACCTGAAGGTTCACAAGCGGCTGAATATTTATTCCATAAGGGCTTATTCGATCCAATTGTACCACGTAATCCTTTAAAGGGCGTTTTGAGTGAGTTATTGAAGCTTCACACTTTTTTTCCTTTGAATTCAAATTCCATTAAGTAGTAAGTAGAGCCTTAAGTTCAATTATTTTATTTGTAGTGAACAAATAGTTAGTTTATCGGAATCAAAGTCAAAATCCGAAGAATGTATTTTTTGTTTGGTGACATAAGATTCAATTCAAAATTGTATAAAATAAAGTAAAGAATCATGTGGACAATTCTTTTTCTTTTTTTACCGATATTATTGATTAGTAATCAGGAAACCTCTATCAACAAGATAAAAAAAAGCAAATTCTGCCTTATGCGAAATTCAAATTAGGCAAATAAACCGAGTTTTCTTTTTCCTTTTTGCTGTGTATGTATATATAATTCAAATATAGAAAATATAGCTATAGAGTATCGTATCTTTTCTCCCGAGAAATCTCTATTTTGGCTAAGAATCCCTCTTGTTGGATCGAATTCTAATGAATCTTTCGGGAATTTCTAATTAAATAAAAATGAAATAAAAATTGGAATTCAAATGATAAGACAAGAATGGATTTTATCATACATATATTTTTCTATATCATGTAGAAAGATTCATAAGTATTATTTATTTCATTATACATTCTTTAATTAGACATTCCTTGCATTTCTTTATTATATATATACTCACTTAGATATACTTAGTATAATTATATACGAATTATTATTATTATAAGATATCTTTATAACAGGTACAAATATTACATCGAGGTACCCATTCTATGACAACTTCCAACTTACCCTCTATTTTTGTGCCTTTAGTGGGCCTAGTATTTCCGGCAATTGCAATGGCTTCTTTATTTCTTTATGTTCAAAAAAACAAGATTGTTTAGATCCGATGGGTCCCAATCTCATCTATTTTTAAGACTTAGATATAGATAACACGCATATCTATTTAATAGAATATGGTGTAACATATGGCTTCCTCCAAACATAAATGAGGGAGCTATTGTGTATGTGTAAATCTATGATATGGGTAAATGAGTTATGGCTATATTCAAATAGATCGGAATCGAGGCGGATATCTGAAATGGAAAGTCAATGTATCTATATGGGTGTAGATATCTATGGGAGATCATATAAAGTGAATGTTATTATTTTAGCCCTAATCAATTCGATCAATTACTCTTAAAGAGTTACATCAGAATGGCGCTAGTTGATGAGAGTTACTTCGGAAATCAAAAAAGGAAAGTAAAATCCATTTGGACTATTTTCTCAATTCTAATAAAATGCAACTGGATCTAGTATGAGTTGGCGATCAGAACATATATGGATAGAACTTATAGTGGGGTCTCGAAAAACAAGTAATTTCTGCTGGGCCTTTATCCTTTTTTTAGGTTCATTAGGATTCGTATTGGTTGGAACTTCCAGTTATCTCGGTAAGAATTTGATATCTTTAGTTCCGTCTCAGCAAATCCATTTTTTCCCACAGGGGATGGTGATGTCTTTCTACGGGATCGCGGGTCTCTTTATTAGTTCCTATTTGTGGTGCACAATTTCGTGGAATGTGGGTAGTGGCTATGATCGATTCGATAGAAAAGAAGGAATAGTGTGTATTTTTCGTTGGGGATTTCCTGGAATAAATCGTCGTATCTTCCTACGATTCCATATGAAAGATATTCAGTCCATCAGAATAGAAGTTAAAGAGGGGATTTATGCTCGTCGTATCCTTTATATGGAAATCAAAGGACAGGGGGCCATTCCCTTGACGCGTAGTGATGAGAATTTGACTCCGCGAGAAATTGAGCAAAAAGCTGCCGAATTGGCCTATTTCTTGCGCGTACCTATTGAAGTCTTTTGAAATGAACTGGAACTGAAGAAAAAATTCTTTCTCAGTGGCAGGGAAAAAATTCAAGAATTCTTTTTTCTTTCTATAGCATAGCTGCAAGTTTTTTCAAAACCTTCATTCGAGCCAAAGTAGACGTATACGGAACGGCCATAAAACGAAACTTTTTTGTCTTGTTTTTCCACTCATTTTTGATCATGACATCACAATATTCTTCATAAATATAAATCTGTCTCCATTTTTACTGTGGGGGTAGCTGGGGGATTTTTTTCGAAATATTTTCTATTTTGATAGAAGGGGAGTTCCTTTGGTTCGAAATCCGAATAATATTCATTGAAGTGGTTCTTTCAGGAATTTATCGAAAGGGCTTCGAATTTGATCAATGGAGGTATCTGGAAACAAGATTTTTTGAATTATTTCTTCATTCGAATTCGAAGTGGGCTCTTATTCTATTTCTGTATTCTTTCTATATTCAAGGACTAACCGCTGAATCACAAATAAAAAACAAATAAAAAATAGGGAATAGATTCATAGGTTAGCTGCCTTGTAATAGAACTTATGGTTGATAGAAAATAAAATATTAGATCACATAAATTCGACGAATGAGGGAATGAGGTGGGTTCATTAACAATTCCAATTCACAGATGAAAAAATGGCAAAAAAGAAATCATTTCTTCCTCTTCTATATCTTACATCTATAGTATTTTTACCCTGGTGGATCTCTCTCTCATTTAATAAAAGTCTTGAATCTTGGGTTACTAATTGGTGGAATACTAGGCAATCTGAAACTTTTTTGACTGATATTCAAGAAAAGAGTATTCTAGAAAAATTCATAGAATTAGAAGAACTCTTACTCTTGGAAGAAATGATAAAAGAAGACCCGGAAAGAGATCTACAAACGCTTCGTATCGGGATCCACAAAGAAACGATCCAATTGATCAAGATGCACAATGAGGATCATATCCATACGATTTTTCACTTATCGACAAATATAATCTGTTTCATTATTTTCAGTGGTTATTCTATTCTGGGTAATGAAGAACTTGTTATTCTTAACTCTTGGGTTCAAGAATTCCTATATAACTTAAGTGACACAATAAAAGCTTTTTCTATTCTTTTATTAACTGATTTATGTATCGGATTCCATTCACCCCATGGTTGGGAACTTATGATTGGCTATGTCTACAAAGATTTTGGATTTGCTCATAACGACCAAATTATATCTGGTCTTGTTTCCACTTTTCCAGTCATTCTAGATACAATTTTTAAATATTGGATCTTTCGTTATTTAAATCGTGTATCTCCATCACTTGTAGTGATTTATCATTCAATGAATGACTGATCCAACTAGAATATGTTACATAAGCAAAACATTTAAAGACGTACTTACTCTTTCTACTGAGACGAGGATTTCTCCTATTCCTATATTCCAGTAAAATTATTTCAGTAAATAGCAGAATTGTGGATAGGGACTATACAAGCGACCTACCTAATTTTATTGTAGAAATTTTCGGGATCAATGATTGGACCATGCAAATTAAAAATACCCTTTCTTGGATAAAGAAAGAGATTACTCGATCTATTTCCGTATCGCTGATGATATATATCATAACTCGGACATCCATTTCAAATGCATATCCCATTTTTGCACAGCAGGGTTATGAAAATCCACGAGAAGCGACCGGGCGTATTGTATGTGCCAATTGCCATTTAGCTAATAAGCCCGTGGAAATTGAGGTTCCACAAGCGGTACTTCCTGATACTGTATTTGAAGCAGTTGTTCGAATTCCTTATGATATGCAAGTAAAACAAGTTCTTGCTAATGGTAAAAAGGGGGGTTTGAATGTGGGGGCTGTTCTTATTTTACCCGAGGGATTTGAATTGGCCCCCCCCGATCGGATTTCGCCCGAGATGAAAGAAAAGATAGGCAATCTGTCTTTTCAGAACTATCGCCCCACTAAAAAAAATATTCTTGTTATAGGTCCTGTTCCTGGTCAGAAATATAGTGAAATAACCTTTCCTATTCTTTCTCCGGACCCCGCTACTAATAAAGATGTTCACTTTTTAAAATATCCCATATATGTAGGCGGGAATAGGGGAAGGGGCCAGATTTATCCTGACGGGAGCAAGAGTAACAATACAGTTTATAATGCTACAGCGGCTGGTATAGTAAGTAAAATCAATAGAAAAGAAAAAGGGGGATATGAAATAACCATAACAGA